ATTTTATTGATTTCCATGAAATCAATAAAAAAGTTCCTCGATGGTCATACAAATTAATAAGTGAGTTGGAAGAATTGGAAGGCGAAAATGAAGAAAATGTACCAATGGAGCCTGGAATTCGTTCAAGAAAAGCAAAACGTGTAGTGGTTTTTACTGATAAAGAGCCCCATGACGAGATTTATACTAATCTCAAAGATAATCAAAATTCTGATCAAAATTATGAAATGGCTTTGATCCGTTATTCACAACAATCTGATTTTCGTCGAGAGATAATTAAAGGATCCATGCGTTCCCAAAGGCGTAAAACAGTTATTTGGGAATTTTTGCAAGCAAAAGTACATTCCCCCCTTTTTTTTGATAGAATAGATAAACTTTTTTTTTTTTCGTTTGATATATGGGGGCTAAAAAAAAAAATTCTTAAAAATTTCATGTGGAAAAAAAAATTTTTTGATAAAAAAGAAGAAGAACAATCAAAAATAGAAGAAAAAAGACGGATAGAAATTGCAGAAACTTGGGATAGCTTCCTATTTGCTCAAATAATAAGAGGTTCGCTCTTAGTAACTCAATCGATTCTTAGAAAATATATTATATTACCTTTATTGATAATAATTAAAAATAGCGTCCGTATGTTATTATTTCAATTTCCCGAGTGGTCCGAGGATTTAAAGGATTGGAAACGTGAAATGCATGTTAAATGCACTTATAATGGGGTTCAACTATCCGAAACAGAATTTCCAAGAAACTGGTTAACGGATGGTATTCAGATAAAAATCCTATTTCCTTTTTATCTTAAACCTTGGCATAAATCTAAATTTCAAGCATCTCAGAAGGCTCGACTAAAAAAAACAAAAGACAAAGGAGAAAAAAATGATTTTTGTTTCTTAACAGTTTGGGGAATGGAAACCGAACTACCGTTTGGTTCTGCCCAAAGAAAGTCTTCTTTTTTTGAACCTATTTCTAAAGAATTAAAAAAAAGAATCAAAAAATTAAAAACTAAGTCTTTTGTGGTTTTAAGGATTTTCAAAGAAAGAGCACCGATTTTCCTAAAAGTCGCAAAAGAAATTCAAAACTGGATTCTCAAAAACTTTATTTTTATAAAAGGAAAGATAAAAGACCTTTCAAAACAAAATCTAATTTCATTATTTGGCCCGAGAGAAATATATGAATTAAATGAACCTAAAAAAGATTCAATAATAAGTAATCAGATGATTCATGAACTATCTGTTCAAAAAAAATCCATGGAGTGGACAAATTCTTCACTTAGCGAAAACAAAATAAAAAATTTGATTGATAGAAAAAAGACAATCAGAAATCAAATAGAAGCAATTTCAAAAGAAAAACAAAACTTAACTAATAGTTGTACCAAACTGCGTTATGATTCTAAAATAATTGAGTCATCAAAAAAAATTTGGCAGACATTCAAAAGAAAAAATACCCGATTAATTCGTAAATCCTTTTTTTTTCTAAAATTTTGCATCGAACAACTGTCTATAGCTATTTTTCTAGGTATCATTAATATTCCAAGAATTACTACACAACTTTTTTTTGAATCAACAAAAACAATTCTTGATAAATATAGTTACAAGAATGAAGAAAATGGAGAAAAAACAAACAATACTATTTATTTTATTTCGACTATAAAAAAATTAATATCCAATAAAAAAAAAATGAGTTATGACCTATGCTCTTTATCACAAGCATATGTATTTTACAAATTATCACAAATTAAAGTTAGTAACGTTTCTAAATTAAAGGCTGTTCTTGAATATAACATATGCATAACATCCTTTTTTGTTAAGAATCAAATAAAGGTTTTTTTTCAAGAACAAGGAATCTTTCATTATGAATTGAAAAATAAAACCTTTTTGAATTCCGAAGTAAATCAATGGAAAAACTGGTTACGAAGTCAGTATCAATACAATTTACCCCAGATTGCATGGGCTAGATTAGTACCCCAAAATAGGAAAAATAAAATAAATAAAGATTCTCTAGTTCTAAACCCAAGTTTAACCAAAGAGGATTCATATGAAAAAAAAAATTTTGATAATTATAAAAAACAAAAATTTTTTGAGGCCGACTCATTATTAAATCCAAAACATAATGTAAAAAAAGATTCTATATATAATCTTTTTTGCTATAACTCTATTCATTCTACAGAAAAAATTTTTGACATGTCTATAGGCATTGCCCTAGATAATTGTTTAGTCTCTTCTTTTCTAGAAAAATATAATATTCGGGGTATGGGGGAAATTCGGCATAGAAAATATTTGGATTGGAGAATTCTTAACTTTTGGTTTACAAAAAAAGTAAATATTGAGCCCTGGGTTGATACCAAGAGTAAAAAAAAATACATTAATACTAAAGTTCAGAATTATCAAAGAATTGATCAAATAACTCAGACGGATCTTGCTAATCAAAAAAGTTTCTTTTTTGATTGGATGGGAATGAATGAAGAAATACTAAATCATCGTATAACAAATTTTGAATTTTTTTTCTTTCCGGAATTTTTATTATTTTCTAGTACATATAAAATGAAACGGTGGGTCATACCAATCAAATTACTTCTTTTAAATTTTAATGAAAACATAAATGTTAATAAAAAGATCATTCGAAAGAAAAAAGGTTTTCTACCATCAAATGAAAAAAAATCCCTTCGATTTTATAATCTGAATAAAGAAGAAAAAGAATCGGCCGGTCAAGTAGAGCTTGAATCAGATAAAGAAAAAAAAAGAAATCCCGAATCAGCTCTATTAAACCAAGAAAAAAATATTGAAGAAAATTTTGCAGAATCAACGATAAAAAAACGTAAAAATAAAAAACAATACAAAAGCAATACAGAAGCGGAACTTGATTTATTTCTGACAAGATATTCGCGTTTTCAATTGCGATGGAATTGTTTTTTTAATCAAAAAATTCTCAATAATGTAAAAGTATACTGTCTCTTGGTTAGACTAAACAATCCAAACGAAATAGCGATATCTTCTATTGAAAGAGGAGAGATGAGCCTAGACATTCTAATGATTGAGAAAAATTTCACTTTTACAAAATTAATGAAAAAAGGAATATTGATTATTGAACCTGTCCGTTTGTCTGTACAAAACGATGGACAACTTATTATATATAGAACCGTAGGTATTTCATTGGTTCATAAAAATAAACATAAAATAAGTAAAAGATACAAAAAAAAAAGCTATATTGATAAAAAAATTTTTGAAAAATCCATTACAAAATATCAAAACAAAACTGTAAATAGAAAAAAAAATAATTATGATTTCTTTGTCCCTGAAAATATTCTATCCCCTAAACGACGTAGAGAATTTCGAATTCTAATTTGTTTCAACTTAAAAAAAAAAAAAGCGAGGGATAGAAATTCAAGATTTGATAAGAATATTCAAAACTTGACCACAGTTTTGCATAAAAAGAAAGATCTTGATAAGGATAAAAATAACCTAATTAATTTAAAATCCTTTCTTTGGCCCAATTTTCGATTAGAAGATTTAGCTTGTATGAATCGCTATTGGTTTAATACTACTAACGGAAATCATTTCAGTATGATAAGAATACGCATGTATACGCGATTTCCAATTCATTAATGATAGATACTTTTTACTATATAAATATAAATAAGTTACGGTATATGAAAACAACTATATGCACAAATATGAGGGATTGTTTTAAATTCAATCTTTATACATGAGATTAATTTAATCAATAACATAGATACCAATTAGAGCGGATCCATAAATAAATTAACAGAATCTTTCTTTTTGAGATCTAAATTTAGATCTTTTTTTTATAAAATGAAGAATTAAGAAGTTGATAATTAAATTCAGATCCTTGTACAAAAAAACTACCATTATTATTACTGATCAGTAAAATTCATATCTTTCAATTCATATTAAAAGGGGAAGGATTTCTTTTTATGATAAAAAATACATTAATTTCATTTGAAGAACAAAAAGAAGAAAGCAGGGGATCTGTTGAATTTCAAGTATTTAGTTTCACTAATAAGATACGAAGACTTACTTCACATTTAGAATTGCACAGAAAAGATTATTTATCTCAGCGGGGTCTACGAAAAATTCTGGGAAAACGTCAACGACTGCTGGCTTATTTGTCAAAAAAAAATAGAGTACGTTATAAAGAATTAATTAATCAGTTGAATATTCGGGAATTAAAAACTCGTTAAATTAAAAAATTGTGAATTAGTGAATTTTTTAGATCTTGAATTTTTAGATAAACTTCTTTATTCAGCAATCTAATTCATGCCAGAACGAATCAAGTAAAAACTTATGAAGAGACCAGTTACAGGAAAAGATCTTATGATAGTCAATATGGGACCTCACCACCCATCCATGCATGGTGTTCTTCGCTTAATTGTTACTCTAGATGGTGAGGATGTTGTTGACTGTGAACCCATATTAGGTTATTTACACAGAGGAATGGAAAAAATTGCAGAAAACCGAGCAATTATACAATATTTACCTTATGTAACGCGATGGGATTATTTAGCTACTATGTTTACAGAAGCAATAACAGTAAATGGACCAGAACAATTGGGAAATATTCAAGTTCCTAAAAGGGCCAGCTATATCAGAGTAATTATGCTGGAATTGAGTCGTATAGCTTCTCATCTGTTATGGCTCGGCCCTTTTATGGCAGATATTGGTGCACAGACTCCCTTTTTCTATATTTTCAGAGAACGAGAATTTGTATATGATCTATTCGAAGCTGCCACCGGTATGAGAATGATGCATAATTTTTTTCGTATTGGAGGAATAGCGGCTGATTTACCTTATGGTTGGATAGATAAATGCTTGGATTTTTGTGATTATTTTTTAACAGAGGTTGTTGAATATCAAAAACTCATTACACGAAATCCTATTTTTTTAGAACGGGTTGAAGGAATTGGGATTATTGGTGGGGAAGAAGCAATAAATTGGGGTTTATCCGGACCAATGCTACGCGCATCCGGAATACCATGGGATCTTCGTAAAGTTGATCGTTATGAGTCTTACGATGAATTTGAATGGGAAATTCAGTGGCAAAAACAAGGAGATTCATTAGCTCGTTATTTAGTACGACTTAGCGAAATGACAGAATCCATAAAAATTATTCAACAGGCTCTGGAAGGACTTCCAGGGGGTCCCTATGAGAATTTAGAAAGCAGGGGCTTTGATAGAAAAAGGAATCCAGAATGGAATAATTTTGAATATCGATTCATTAGTAAAAAACCTTCTCCTACTTTTGAATTATCGAAACAAGAACTTTATGTAAGAGTTGAAGCTCCCAAAGGGGAGTTGGGAATTTTTCTCATAGGAGATCAAAGCGGTTTTCCTTGGAGATGGAAAATCCGACCACCGGGTTTTATTAATTTGCAAATTCTTCCTGAACTAGTTAAAAGAATGAAATTGGCTGATATTATGACGATACTCGGTAGCATAGATATAATTATGGGAGAAGTTGATCGTTAAAATGATAATTTATGCAACAGCAGTCCAAACTATAAATTCTTTTGTTAAATTGGAATCTTTAAAAGAGGTCTATGAACTCATATGGATATTTGTCCCTATATTTTCTCTTGTATTGGGAATCGTAACAGGTGTACTAGTAATTGTGTGGTTAGAAAGAGAAATATCTGCAGGGATACAACAACGTATTGGACCTGAATACGCCGGCCCGTTGGGAATTCTTCAAGCTCTAGCCGACGGGACAAAACTACTTTTCAAAGAAAATCTTCGTCCATCTAGAGGAAATACTCCTTTATTTAGTATTGGACCATCTATAGCAGTTATCTCTATTTTACTAAGTTATTCAGTAATTCCCTTTAGCAATCACCTTGTTTTAGCGGATCTCAATATCGGTATTTTTTTATGGATTGCCATCTCAAGTATTGCTCCTATTGGACTTCTTATGTCAGGATATGGATCAAATAATAAATATTCTTTTTTAGGTGGTCTGCGAGCTGCTGCCCAATCGATTAGTTATGAAATACCATTAACTCTATGTGTTTTATCAATATCTCTACGTGCGATTCGTTGAAACATAAACGTTTATTTTTACTATTCCGTTTCTTCTAGACGAATCAGTTAAAAAACGGAATATATATTTATCTTTCGAATTAATATTAATAAAAGGAATTTGATAGTTATATATGAGTGAAAAAAAACTGCTCAGAAATTTGCAGTAAAAAGAAAAATTGAGTCTCATTTCCTATGTACAAAGGTTAAAGGGAAATAAACATAAGTGTAAGAATCACTTTACCCCAAGGTTGGTTGATTAGTCATCCTGGCTTGAAGCGGGTTAAATATATTAACCGGATGACGTTTTCACTATCAGTTATATAGATTAACATACATGTATTACAAAGTGAGCGGCAATTAGGTAAAAGTGAGTGGATGGTTAGAAACACCAAAATACACAAAGAATTTGTAATAGAGATTAACCAAATTGAAAAGGATATTTAGGCCTAACATAAGAAAAAAAAAGAAGGTTAATTGGGGCTTGAAATTTGTAGAAATGATAAGACAGTACTCCCCAAGATTCCGATTCAGAGTATGCTCCTATCCACCGACAAATGTAATGACTATCAGAAACGAAATAATCCTTTATTTTTTATAAGTCTACCAACTTTTTTCTAAAAAAGAAAGAAGAATAGGAACGAAACAAGGATCTTTTTTTTCATATATTTCGAAAATAAAATAGAATTTCTGTCATGAATAATAAACAAATAGGATGTCTAATTATTTTTCGTAATCGAAAACCACGATGGGCTGAAATACCTTTTTTTATTTTTACAAGGAGTATTTTATTAAAGGGTTAAGTTATTACTCAACAAATAGAAATTCATATTTGTAAAGGGTGAGATGAATTCCGAAGCGCGTTTTTTATTCTTAGAATTTGAGCAGACAGAATTCCATTGGTATAATTCGGGACCCCAGATATATTTAATCCATTTTAGAACACATCATATCCATCTAAATGATAATCTGGTCCGTAGATTTATTTATGGCCCCCGAGGAGCCGTATGAGGCGAAGACCTCATGTACGGTTCTGAAATAGCGGTGAAAATAGTAATGTTCTCGCCGACTAGGATTATCTAACAGTTTAAGTACAGTTGATATAGTTGAGGCACAATCAAAATATGGTTTTTGGGGATGGAATTTGTGGCGTCAACCTATAGGTTTTATCATTTTTCTAATTTCTTCTCTAGCAGAATGCGAGAGGTTACCGTTTGATTTACCAGAAGCGGAAGAAGAATTAATAGCAGGTTATCAAACTGAATATTCAGGTATCAAATTTGGTTTATTTTACGTTGCTTCTTATCTAAATCTATTAATTTCCTCATTATTTGTAACAGTTCTATACTTAGGCGGTTGGAATATTTCTATTCCGTATATATCTATTCTGGAGCTATTTCAAAGGGATCAAATTTTTGGAACAACAATTGGTATCTTTATTACATTAGCTAAAACTTATTTGTTCTTGTTCATTTCTATCGCAACAAGATGGACTTTACCTAGGCTAAGAATGGATCAACTATTAAATCTTGGATGGAAATTTCTTTTACCTATTTCCCTTGGTAATCTATTATTAACAACTTCTTTCCAACTCTTTTCACTCTAAATTGAAAATGAATCCAATATATTCATTATTTGATTTGTTTTAAACAAGAGAAAGAAACAAAGATAAAATTATTCAGAGATAATTACAATATGCTTCCTATGATAACCGGGTTCATGAATTATGGTCAACAAACCCTACGAGCTGCAAGGTATATTGGTCAAGGTTTCATGATTACCTTATCCCACACAAATCGTTTACCTGTAACTATTCAATATCCCTATGAAAAATTAATAACATCGGAACGTTTCCGTGGTCGAATCCATTTTGAATTTGATAAATGCATTGCTTGTGAAGTATGTGTTCGAGTATGTCCTATAGATTTGCCTGTTGTTGATTGGAAATTGGAAACTAATATTCGAAAAAAACGATTGCTTAATTACAGTATTGATTTTGGAATTTGTATATTTTGTGGTAATTGTGTTGAGTATTGTCCAACAAATTGTTTGTCAATGACTGAAGAATATGAATTTTCCACTTATGATCGTCACGAATTGAATTATAATCAAATAGCTTTGGGTCGTTTACCAATGTCAGTAATTGACGATTACACTATTCGAACAATTTGGAATTCACCTCAAACAAAAAATGGGGTAAACCCTTTAATTTGATTAAAAAAAGAATTCTAAATTGTTCGAATTATATAAAGAATTTAATTAAAAACTTGTATTTATATAATAATATTCAGTATTAAGGCACATTCTTTTAATATAATATGTTCGTAATTACTTTCTTGTTTAGAATAAAAAAAGAGAAACTGTCTAATATCTAATAATTGTATCTACATCAATTCATATCCATTAGATTCTAATTTCACTCTATTAGAAACATATTAAAAAAAAATTTCCTGGTTAAATTAATAAGGTCATGAAAAGGATTTCGATTTTTTTCTTATTTTAATAATATAATGGATTTGCCTAGACCAATACATGATTTTCTTTTAGTTTTTCTGGGATCCGGTCTTCTAGTAGGAGGTCTGGGAGTGGTATTCCTTCCCAACCCAATATTTTCAGCCTTTTCCTTAGGATTTGTTCTTGTTTGTATATCTTTATTGTATATTCTATCAAATTCCCATTTTGTAGCTGCTGCACAACTCCTTATTTATGTGGGGGCCATAAATGTTTTAATCATATTTGCTGTGATGTTCATGAATGATTCAGAATATTCCACAGATTTCAATCTGTGGACCGTTGGGAATGGGATTACTTCGTTGGTTTGTACAACTATTCTTTTTTTATTAATGTCTACTATTCTCGATACGTCATGGTACGGGGTTATTTGGACTACAAAATTAAACCAGATTCTAGAGCAAGATTTAATAAGTAATAGTCAACAAATAGGAATTCATTTATCAACAGATTTTTTTCTGCCATTTGAACTCATTTCAATAATTCTTTTAGTTGCTTTGATAGGTGCAATTTCGGTGGCTCGTCAATAAAAAATGTTCTAAATTATTAAAGACCAAAGAAAACTTTGTGTATGTTATGATTTTTTCCGTTCATTCAATTAAATTAGATTGAATACTATTTCAAAAAAATATTTTAAGGATCAATTTTTATATTTGATATATATTTAAAAAATTTTTTTACCTAAATATTGTTTTTATTCGTACTTTTTTGTTATATTCTAGTTGATGGAATCCGGTGAATTATTTTTCATATTGAAATGAATCAAAATTGATAAGGAGTTGCTGAATGATACTCGATCATGTACTTGTTTTGAGTGCCTATTTATTTTTGATTGGTCTTTATGGATTGATCACGAGTCGAAATATGGTTAGGGCTCTTATGTGTCTTGAACTTATACTCAATGCAGTTAATATGAATTTCGTAACATTTTCTGATTTTTTTGATAATTCCCAACTAAAAGGGGAAATTTTCTGCATTTTTATTATAGCAATTGCAGCCGCTGAAGCAGCTATTGGATTAGCTATAGTCTCGTCAATTTATCGTAACAGAAAATCAACTCGCATAAACCAATCGACCTTATTAAATAAGTAACATAACTAAAAAAATTATAGATTGAAATTTGCATATATGATAAGTTAAGTTATGACCTACGAGATTATATTTGTAAAAATCTAAGAAATCAAAGTATTTTAGCCCCATTTTTTATCAATTGAGCCAGAATTCATTACAAAAATTCTATTAAAGGAAATCATTGCTTCATCTAGTATTTTAATATACCATTCAGTTAGAAGTTTACTAGATTGAAAATTTATGACATTAAAAAAACTATCGATCCTATGTCACATTCAGTAAAAATTTATGATACCTGTATAGGATGTACTCAATGTGTCCGAGCATGCCCTACAGACGTATTAGAAATGATACCTTGGGATGGATGTAAAGCTAAGCAAATAGCTTCTGCTCCAAGAACCGAGGACTGTGTTGGTTGTAAAAGATGTGAATCCGCCTGTCCAACGGATTTTTTGAGCGTTCGAGTTTATTTATGGCATGAAACAACTCGAAGTATGGGTCTAGCTTATTGATGCGTTACCGAAAACCTCATTTGAATAAATTTGGAATACATTTTATTTTTTTTTATTGACAAGTACTCGTACTCAAAAAAGTTAAATTATATTTTTTTATTTATATATTTTTTTTGAGTACGCGTTCCTTGGACCTGGTGTATCTTGTCTTTACCACGAATGATTTTCCTTGGTTAACAATAATTGTTGCTTTTCCAATATCTGCTGGTTCATTAATGTTATTTCTCCCGCATAGGGGAAATAAAGTCAATAAATGGTATACTATATGCCTTTGTATCTTAGAACTTCTTCTAACGACCTACGCTTTTTGTTATAATTTTAAAATGGACGATCCGTTAATTCAACTGTCCGAAGATTATAAATGGATCAATTTTTTTGATTTTTACTGGAGAATGGGAATAGATGGACTTTCTATAGGAACGATTTTACTGACGGGATTTATTACTACTTTAGCCACTTTAGCGGCTTTTCCAGTTACTCGGGATTCCCGATTATTTCATTTCCTGATGTTAGCAATGTACAGCGGTCAAATAGGATCATTTTCTTCTCGGGATCTTCTACTTTTTTTCATCATGTGGGAATTAGAATTAATTCCCGTTTATCTACTTTTATCCATGTGGGGTGGAAAGAAACGTCTGTATTCGGCTACAAAATTTATTTTGTACACGGCAGGAAGTTCTATTTTTTTATTAATAGGAGTTTTAGGTATAAGTTTATATGGTTCGAACGAACCAACATTAAATTTAGAACTCTTAGCTAATCAATCTTATCCTGTTACACTCGAAATACTTTTTTATATTGGATTTCTTATTGCTTTTGCCGTCAAATCACCGATTATACCTTTACATACTTGGTTACCTGACACCCACGGTGAGGCACATTACAGTACCTGTATGCTTCTCGCTGGAATCTTATTAAAAATGGGAGCATATGGGTTGGTTCGAATCAATATGGAATTATTACCCCACGCTCATTCTATGTTTTCTCCTTGGTTGATGGTAGTCGGTACAATCCAAATAATTTATGCAGCTTCAACATCTCCCGGTCAACGTAATTTAAAAAAGAGAATAGCCTATTCGTCTGTATCTCATATGGGTTTTATAATTATAGGTATTAGTTCTATAACGGATCCTGGACTTAATGGAGCTATTTTACAAATAATTTCTCATGGATTTATTGGCGCTGCACTTTTTTTCTTGGCAGGAACGAGTTATGATAGAATTAGGCTTGTTTATCTTGATGAAATGGGTGGAATGGCTATCTCCATTCCAAAAATATTTACAATGTTCACTATTTTATCGATGGCTTCCCTTGCATTGCCGGGCATGAGTGGTTTTATTGCAGAATTAATTGTTTTTTTTGGAATAATTACCAGCCAAAAATATTTCTTAATTTCCAAAATTTTCATTATTTTTGTAATGGCAATTGGAATGATATTAACTCCTATATATTTATTATCTATGTCACGCCAAATGTTCTATGGATACAAGTTAATTAATGTCAAAAACTTTTCTTTTTTTGATTCTGGACCCCGAGAGTTATTTCTTTCAATCTCTATTCTTCTACCCATAATTGGTATTGGGATTTATCCTGATTTTGTGCTCTCATTAGCAAGTGACAAGGTCGAATCCATTTTATCTAATTATTTTTATGGATAGTTTTCAGGAACTAAAAAAAAGCATTAAAGTGAATTATAATAAGAAGTCTTTGGTCTTTGTATTGTGAGAACCTTTTGAATCATTGTACTACTTGATTCAAAAGGTTCTTGATTATTTCCTACTAAGATTTATTAATTTATATGAAGTTAGATATAGATGCTATTTTTTTTTATTTAGATTTGGATTCCTTTTTGTTTGTTACTTTAATTCGATGTAAATGAACCATAACTATGTAAACCTATTCCTAAAAGATTGACGCCAAAATAGCATATCCAAATTAAAAGAAAACCGATCGAAGCCACAATTGCAGAATTTATACCCCTAACATTCCTATTTGTTTTAATATGTAAATAAATTGCGAATATAGTCCAAGTAATAAATGCCCAAGTTTCTTTTGGGTCCCAGTTCCAATATGAACCCCATGTCTCATTAGCCCAGACAGCTCCTGAAAGAATGCCGACGGTTAAAAAGATAAATCCAAGACTAATAATACGAAAACTCCAAAAATCTAATTGTTGAATCAGTTGATACCTATAATAATTTCTAGAAAAACTAAAATTAATGTTTTGTTGTAGTAAAATATAATTTCTTTCATTTATGTAGTAAAGTACATCAAAAGAAAATAATTCATTTAATAAAATTTTTTTTTTTTTTTTTTTCTTTTTCCAAAAAGTAGGTCCAACTTTGCGAAATGTAATCACTAGAAGAGCTATTGATAATAATGATCCGCATAACAGAGCGCCATAGCCTAATATCATCATACTTACGTGCATCATTAACCACTGGGACTGGAGAGCTGGTACTAATATTGCAGACTGAGGCATTTTGTTTAAAAGACCTGAAGTAGCAAAACCCTGAATAAAAATAACACTTGGCGCAGTTATTGCGTTTAAGTTATTTTGTTGTTTTTTATTAAAATAGGAAACCATATGAATAATTGAAAAAGCCCACGAAAGAAAAATTAATGATTCATATAAATTACTTAATGGAAAATGTCCTGAATAAATCCAACGAGTGAATAATAATCCTGTTATACCAAAAAACGTAATTATGATTCCTTTATCTGATGAATCAAAAAATCCTATGATTTCATCTAAATTAACTAATAAAGTTACAAAAAAAATTGTCAGTACAATTGAAACGACCGAAAAAGATATATGAGTTAATATATGCTCTAAAATTGAAAAAATCATAAAAAATTTGTTAAAAATTAATACTAGGTTTTACCCGATTTTAGAAAAAGGAGTCGGGTATTATTTTGATTATAAAACTTATAATATCTCTTTTAGAAGATCTTATGCCGCTACTCGGACTCGAACCGAGATGCTCTAGCACTGCTTCCTAAGAGCAGCGTGTCTACCAATTTCACCATAGCGGCAACTTGTTCAAAACAATATTAACAAGTTTTGATTCAATCGTCGAGATTAAAATTTAAATAAAGAAGGCAATTGATTCAAATTTCCAATTGATTAAATAAATTAAAACTTTTTGAAGTAGGTATTGGTGTTTTAATTAAATTAAGATCTTTTTGTTTTTTTTTTTTGAGTTATTTAAATTCACTTTTTGTTCTTTATATTTTTTCTAGAATACAATGAAAAATGTAACTAAATTCAAGTAGTTGGAACTTCAACCCAAAGACAAAACTCTAAATGCTCTTTATCATTTTTTTTTCTTTTATATGATGAAAAAAATTTCGAAAAATAAAAACTTCTTCAAAACCCTTAGCAATTTTAAATAAAATTAGATTTTCCTAATTGCTCAAGAGAAATAAAAAAAATTATCAAAATATTTTTTTTTATGTATCTTTTTATATTGTACAAACATAAGATTTTTTGATCACTTAAAGTAATTAATTTCAAGATCTTTTATTTCCTCATTAAGAGGAAATAAAAGATCTTTATTTATTATTGTCTCAAAGTAGTGAAGGTAGTGATGGTAGTGATGGGGAAAAAACGAATCCCCTTTTTATAACTAAAAAAATGTGAACCTTTCTTTTTTATATATATATTATCTTTTTTTCTTATTTTGGTTCCTATTTTGTTTTATATGTATTTTAACAAATTGGTTTTTAAGTTAGGCTAATTCTAATTATTATAGTGTTTTTTATTTATTTTGCTGTACAAAAAAACTTTTTGAATTACCTGTAGAAAGTGATTTCCCTAACGAAAAAGCTTTCAACGATGTCCAATATCCCTTCCTTTTCCAAATTTTTTTACGAATACGCTTTTTCGAGATAGAAGTACGTTTTTTTGGAACTGCCATTCAAAAATGAAAAAAAATTTTTCAGTGGTATAATTGGATGTCAAAGACATTTATTATTCTATTCTTTCGTACTCCATATCGAGTTATTTTTTCTTTTCAATTTTATTATATATATATTATTTTCAAAACAAAAAATACATTCAAAAGTTTCAAACCCAACTGTTTTTTTTTACTTTTTTTTTTAACGTTTGAAATCCGTACGAGAGTACTCATTTAAGTAATCTATACTGATAGATTCTATTAAATTCTATTATCAAAAAACTTATAAGATTTATTCACATAATATGTAAAAAAAACATATCGATTAGAGTAATCTTTCTTACAAATATAAATAAAAAAAGCTCACTTAGTGTACTGGAAGACAATCACTAAATTCCATGATGAAAATCCATTCCTTAACAATCCTAAATAATCAAACTCAAATAACTTTGTTTTAGGTAAAGCTTTTTTTATATAATTAATATTAAGTATTTTTTTGTCGTGTAAATCTTTGTTCTATTCTTAATATATGTATATAAATTATTGTAATACGGAATTATAATTCACTTTTTCTGTATCTGCATAAAATCACAATAAATTTTTATTTAGTAGTAATAAAAAAAGACAAATAAATTTTTTTGACAGTAACTTAGTAAGATTTTTTAATCATTTCTAATTTTTTTATTTGAATATATATTTCTTTTCAAAGATTTATGAAGGATTATACTAATTCGAAAACATTTGTATTTAGGTTTGAAATAACGTGCTTTTTTATTGTCCCCTTTGAAAAAAAAAATATATATATACAAACCAGTGAATAAGAAATAATAAAATTAAGAATAAAATAAAAAAGGATTTTTTATTTTATGGAACATACATATCAATATTCATGGATCATCCCTTTCATTCCACTTCCAGTACCTATTTTACTAGGAGTTGGACTTCTCCTTTTTCCGACAGCAACAAAAAACCTTCGACGCATGTGGA